TTAGTTAATGATCCTAGTGATTGGATCTATATGCTTAGCTTATTACGTACGAGAGGAAATATTCAAATAATTATTCATCGAATGACTATTCATCTATTGTATTTTCATTCAAATAGGGGGGCAGGAAGGCTCTATGGAAAAATGGTGGTTCAATTCGATGTTGTCTAAGGAGGAGTTAGAACACAGGTGTGGGCTAAGTAAATCGCTAGAAGGTATTGGTCCCATTGAAAATACCAATGGGGGTGAGGGCCCTGTTATAAATAATAAGATTCATGTTTGGGTTGATAGTGACAGCTTTAATAATATTGATCATTTATTCGGTGTCAGCGACATTCGGAGTTTTTTTTCTGATGACACTTTTTTAGTTAGGGACAGTAATGGTGAAAATTATTCCATATTTTTTGATATTGAAAATAGGATTTTTGAGATTGAAGACGATCGTTCTTTTCTGAGTGAACCGGAAAGTTTTTTTTCTATTTATCTAAATTCTATTTATCCGAATGATGGGTCTAAGAGTTACAATCACTACATACATGATACTCAATATAGTTGGAATAATCACATTACTAGTTGGATTGAGAATTCTCTTCGTTCTGAAATCAATATTGATAGTTACATTTCACGCGGCAGCGACAATTACACTAAGAATTACATTTATAGTTACATTTGTAGTGAAGGCGTAAATAGTATTGACAGTGAGAGTTTCAGTATACAAACTAGCGCAAAAGGAAGTGGTTTCAATATTATAGGAAATTCTAAAGATCTCGATACAAGTCAAAAATATAGACATTTGTGGGTTCAATGCGAAAATTGTTATGGATTAAATTATAGGAAATTTTTTAGGTTAAAACTCAATATTTGTGAACAATGTGGATATCATTTGAAAATGAGTAGTTCAGAAAGAATCGAACTTTTGATTGATCCAGATACTTGGGATCCTATGGATGAGGACATGATTTCCGTGGACCCGATTGAATTTCATTCGGAGGAGGAGCCTTATAAAGATCGTATTGATTCTTATCAAAAAACGACAGGGTTAACTGAGGCTGTTCAAACAGGCATAGGTCAACTAAAGGGTATTCCCATAGCAATTGGGATTATGGATTTTCAGTTTATGGGGGGCAGTATGGGATCCGTAGTAGGCGAGAAAATCACCCGTTTGATTGAATATGCTACTAATAGATCTTTACCTCTTATTATAGTGTGTGCTTCCGGAGGAGCGCGTATGCAAGAAGGAAGTTTGAGCTTGATGCAAATGGCTAAAATTTCTTCAGCTTCATATAATTATCAATCAAATAAAAAATTATTCTACGTATCAATCCTTACATCTCCTACAACCGGTGGGGTGACCGCCAGTTTTGGTATGTTAGGAGATATCATTATTGCCGAACCTAATGCCTACATTGCATTTGCGGGTAAAAGAGTAATTGAACAAACATTGAATAAGACAGTACCAGATGGTTCACAAGAAGCTGAGTATTTATTCCATAAGGGCTTATTCGACCCAATCGTACCACGTAATCCTTTAAAAGGTATTCTGAGTGAGTTATTTCAGCTTCACGGTTTCTTTCCCTTGAATAAAAATTCAATCAAGTAGATCGTTTAATTCAGTTATTTTTTTCTTTGAGGTGAACAAAACAAGTATTTAGTTTCTATTTAGAGTAATCAAAAAATTATAGTAAAAAAAAAAAATAATAATAAGCATGGAGTTTTACTTGAGGTCATAAGATCTAATTGTATAAAGGCTCAGAAGTTGTTGATAATCACTTTTTCTTATTTCCTCCAGATCCATTTTATTTCTACCTATATTCATGATTAGTAATCAGGAAGACTCTATCAACAGGATGAAAGAGTTAATTCATACGCTAAATTATTAAAAAAATTATTGAATAATTCAAATGTAGAAATAGAGAATAGGAATCGTACATTTATTTTCTATATTCCCCGATAACTTCAATTTTTTACTAGGAATCTCTGTTGGATCAGATTCGTTAGAATCCTTTGATAACTTGTAATAAACTTTTTTGGTATTTATTAGAAGGTAAGTATAAGAGAACAATAAAAAAAAATAGATAATATAAAGGTGAATAGGTACACTTATTTAGTTCTTCATTTCTTGTACCTACACCTATTATTATATACTGATAATAGATATACTTATCATAAGATATCTTTAAAACAGGTACAAATATTAAATTGAGGTATCCATTCTATGACAACTTTCAACTTACCCTCTTTTTTGGTGCCTTTAGTGGGTCTATTTTTACCGGCAATTGCAATCGTTTCTCTATTTTTTTTTGTTCAAAAAAACAAGATTGTCTAGATTTGATGGGGCCCAATCTCATCCATTTTTTTTTTCAAGACTCGGCATCATAATACAGATATCTATTTATTTAGTGGAATAGGGTGTGGGTATTCTTCCGAACACAAATGAAAGGGCTATTATGCACCTGGAAACATGATATATGGATAACTGCATTATATCTATTTTAAAATGGGTCAGCCGATGTATGAAATGGAAAGTAAAAGTATCTATATGTATGTAGATATCCATAGTGGGATCCTATGAAGGGGATCTTTTTTTTTTATCTAACTGCTTCAATGAAATACTCCTAAAGGTTCACATCATAATATAAAAATAGTGCTAGTTGATGAGAGTTACTTCGGGAACAAAAAATAAAGTCAAATTCATTTTGGTTATTCTCTCAATTCCAATAAAATGAAACAACTGGGTCTAGTATGAACTGGCGATCAGAACGTATATGGATAGAACTTATAACGGGGTCTCGAAAAACAAGTAATTTCTGTTGGGCTTGTATCCTTTTTTTAGGTTCACTGGGATTCTTATTGGTTGGAACTTCTAGTTACCTTGGTAGGAATTTGATATCCTTATTTCCTTCTCAGCAAATACTTTTTTTTCCACAAGGGATCGTGATGTCTTTCTATGGGATCGCGGGTCTGTTCATTAGCTCCTATTTGTGGTGCACAATTTCGTGGAATGTAGGTAGTGGTTATGATAGATTCGATAGAAAAAAAGGAATAGTGTGTATTTTTCGTTGGGGATTCCCTGGAAGAAATCGTCGCATATTCCTTCGATTCCTTATGAAAGATATCCAGTCGGTTAGAATAGAGGTTAAAGAAGGTATTTTTCCTCGGCGTGTACTTTATATGGAAATCAGAGGCCAGGGCGCCGTTCCCTTGACTCGTACTGATGAGAATTTGACTCCACGAGAAATTGAACAAAAAGCTGCGGAATTGGCCTATTTTTTGCGCGTACCAATTGAAGTATTTTGAAATGAATTGAAGAATGAATGCTTTCGCAGCATTGAGTAAGGACTTCATGAATTCTATTTGTTGTTATGTTATATAACAACTTAAGTTTTTTCAGGGTGCTAATTCGAGCAAAAGCGGACGTATACGGAACAACCAGAAAACAGAAAACAAAGTGGTTTTTGTCCAATATTTTGGAATTGATATGTTATATATAGATGGATCATATCTTGTAATTGAATTTTTTTGTCAATCGATGTTTTGTTTATTTTTATCCTTTCTTTTTTTATGATCAAAAGATTGGATAGTTTATAACTAGAATCATTCTATTTCTCTCTTTTTTTGCTACTCGTTTTTGATTTCATCCTATCAATACAATATTTTCTGAAATTTCCCTCAACGATTCCCCGGCTACGGCTAGCCGCCGAAGTTTTTCGAAATAATTGATCTAAGGGAGTTCTTTTGCCCCGAAATCCGAAAAAAAGATTCATTTGCGCGTTCGGGCATTCATCGAGAGGGTGCAATTGCTTCGAATGAAGAAATAATAAAACAAAATATTGTTTCCGGATCCGAGGACTGACCAATTAAAAAAAAAAAAAGGGGGGGGGAAATAGGTCTATGGATTCAAGACCTTGTTATAGAACTCATGTTTCATGGAAATATCGGATTGGAATATCGGATTGGATAGAATCGAGGAATGGAGTGGTTTCATTAACAATTCAAAGATTAAAAATGCCAAAAAAGAAAGCATTCAACCCCCTTCTATATCTTACATCTATAGTCTTTTTGCCCTGGTGGATTTCTCTCTCATTTAATAAAAGTATGGAATCTTTGGTTACTAATTGGTGGAATGCCGGGCAATCCGAAATTTTTTTGAATGAGATTCAAGAAAAGAACGTTCTAGAAAAATTCATAGAATTAGAAGAACTCTTCCTTTTGGACGAAATGATAAAGGAGTACCCGGATACACATATACAAATACAAAAGTTTCGTATAGGAATACACAAAGAAACTATACAATTGGTCAAGATGTACAATGAGGGTCATATCCATACCATTTTACACTTTTCGACAAATCTAATAAGTTTCGCTATTCTAAGTGGTTATTCTATTCTGGGTAATGAAGAACTTGTTATTATTAATTCTTGGGTTCGGGAATTTATCTATAACTTAAGCGACACAATAAAAGCTTTTTCTATTCTTTTATTAACTGATTTATGTATCGGATTCCACTCGCCTCACGGCTGGGAACTAATTATTAGTTCTGTTTACAAGGATTTTGGATTTTCTCATAATAATCAAATTATATCTGGTCTTGTTTCCACCTTTCCAGTCATTCTAGATACAATTATAAAATATTGGATCTTCCGTTATTTAAATCGTGTATCTCCGTCACTTGTAGTGATTTATCATTCAATGAATGACTAAAGAATGATCCACTGATATGAATCTAATCATAATGTTTTTTACTTCGTACATAAACAAACCATTTTTAATCTTACTCGTTCTTTTTGTTTCTATCCATCTAGAAAATTCCTCCTGGATTCCAGTAAAATAGCAGAATCGTGGATAGGGGACTCTACTAGCAACCTACCCAATTTATTGTAGAAATTTTCGGGATGAATGATTGGACCATGCAAAATAGAAATATCTTTTCTTGGATAAAGAAACAGATGACTCGATCCATTTCCGTATCGATCATTATATTTATATATGTAATAACTTGGACA